CTTGGCAGAAGAACTAGAAAAAGAAAGAAATATAGTGATAATTTGATTATTCGTCGCCGTAGTAAATAGGAGAGAAAATCTAATTTCTTTCTTCGTCTTTACAAAAAAAGAGGAGTAAGCTATGTCCCCTTCACGAAAAAAAAAAAATGCTTTTGTAGCAAATCATTTATTAAACAAAATTAATAAGATTAACACAAAAACCGAAAAAGAAATAATAAAAACTTGGTCCCGGGCATCTACGATTGTACCCATAATGATCGGACATACGATTGCTATCCATAATGGAAAGGAACATTTACCTATTTATATAAATAATGATATGATCGGCCACAAATTAGGAGAATTTGTACCTACTTTAAATTTTCGAGAACATACAAAAAACGATAATAAATCTCGTCGTTAAGAAGAGTGAAAATATAGAGATGTTTATAATTGATTAGTAGGAGGAGAATTTTTATGGTCATAAAGGAGAACAAAACAGAAGTATACGCTTTAGGTCAACATATCTCTATGTCTGTTCACAAAGCGAGAAGGGTCATTGACCAAATTCGTGGACGTTCTTACGAAGAAACACTTATGATATTAGAACTAATGCCTTATCGAGCATGTTATCCCATTTTTAAAGTAGTTTATTCGGCAGCAGCAAATGCTAGTTCCCTTCTTGGTTCTAACGAAGCGGATTTAGTCATTAGTAAAGCTGAAGTCAACGAGGGTACTACTATGAAGCGACTAAAACTTCGAGCGCGAGGACGTAGTTATCGGATAAAAAAACCGACCTGCCATATAATGATTGTAATGAAAGATATCTCCATAAGTGAATATGAAGAGACATTCTGGTTCAAGCCAGAGAAATTTTTTGAAACAGACTCTAGGCAAGAGTTAAAAAAAACGAAAGGGAAAAATCAGTATAGAACTAGAGAAGAGCACGATATGTATAATAATGGGGGAGCATGGGACAAAAAATAAATCCACTTGGTTTCAGACTTGGTACAACCCAAAGTCATTATTCCCTTTGGTTTGCACAACCAAAAAGGTATTCAGAAAATTTACAAGAAGATGCAAAAATAAGAGATTATATCAAGAATTATATACAAAAAAAGATGAAAATCTACTCCGTTGTCGAAGGAATTACACGTATAGAGATTCAAAAACAAATCGATGTAATCAAAATTAAAATCTATACAGCATCCCCAAAATTATTTAACGAAAAGCGACCGCGAGAAATCGACGAATTACAGAGAAATTTACAAAAAGAATTTTTTTGTGTGAACCGAAAATTTAACCTTGCTATCATAAGAATTGCAAAGCCTTATAGAAATCCTACTATTCTTGCAGAATTTATCGCCGACCAATTAAAGAAGAGAGTTTCATTTCGAAAAGCAATGAAAAAAGCAATTGAATTAACTGAACAAGCAAATACAAAAGGAATTCGAGTACAAGTTGCAGGACGTATTGACGGAAAAGAAATTGCGCGGGTTGAATGGATCCGAGAAGGTAGAGTTCCCCTACAAACCATTCAAGCGAAAATCGATTATTGTTCCTATCCAGTTCGAACTATTTCTGGGATATTAGGCATTAAAATTTGGATATTTATTGATGGAGAATAAGAAACTTTGACTGGACCTTCCCTTCTAGTTGCTAATACGAAAAAACGAACTAAAAAACGAGAAAGCCATTTCTTCTTTTTCTGTTCAATCCAAAACCAAAAAATTTTTTGAATTCGTAATTCTTCCTAATTCTCTCGGGTTTAATAAAAATTCAATTGAATGCTTGATATAATTGCTATGCTTAGTGTGTGACTCGTCGGTTTTTTCGGGTTAGTAAAAAAAAGCCACTGATAGTCGAAACTAATAACTCTAGAAAAATACCCAATTCATCACTTCGCATTATCTGGATCCAAAGAACCGGTCAAGATATGACAGATCAGTCATATCCTTGTAGCAACTGAAACCTTTTTGCCTAAATAAAAACAAAAAATCAGATTCTAAGTTGTGAATCAAAATAGAGAAAAGAAAATAAGGGTGTGGATAAATGGAAGGATGAGAGAAAGAAAGAAAACGACGATTGATGCTATCTAATTCCAATATGGAATATGTAAGGTCTATGAGCCGTCTCATAAAAAGGGCAATGTAAGAAAGCATTAAGACAGATTCATCCATACTAAAATGAATCCGCCCAGAGAACAAAAAAATCAAGAGCTTCGAGTCAATAAAGACTGAGAAGATTGACTCACGCACAACTTTCATTGCGCTCCATTGCAGAATTCAGACCTAAACATTAAGTAAGAAGCGATGAGAACGACGGAACCTGTGGATCGCAAAAATTCGATTGAACACGAATTCTAATGATTCATTGATCTGGATGGCGGAACGGACCCGAGACCAATTCATCTATTCGAAAAAGTTAGAAATTATGGCTACAACCGAAATCGAAATTGAATTAAAAGAGTCAACATTCGCCCGCGAAACCTTTCTTTTCTTGGATTACTAAATTTGGGTCAATTAAAGATGCTAAGGCGGTTAAATTCAAGGAGAAAACAAAAGAAAGATTCATTTTAAGATTCTCAAAACCAATAAAATTATATATATATCTATATTTCATAGAAATAGTTCTTTTAGGTCTTTCACTATACGATAGAAAGAAGATACAAATTACTACCAGATTTGAGATCGATTCGCTGAACTCCATACTTCGATATATTATTTATACTTATGAAATCGATGGATATCGTATGAACTACAAGTCTATCTTAATTCAAATTCTATTCTATCTAAATTTCCTTAAAATTCCCTCTTTTTGAATCTTTTTATTCGCGAGGAGCCGGATGAGAAGAAACTCTCACGTCCGATTCTGGAGTAGAGATGGAATTCAAACCCAACCATCAACTATAACCCCAAAAGAACCAGATTCCGTAAACAACATAGAGGGAGAATGAAGGGAATTTCTTATCGAGGTAATTATATTTGTTTCGGTAAATATGCTCTTCAGGCACTTGAACCCGCTTGGATCACATCTAGACAAATAGAAGCAGGTCGACGGGCAATGACACGAAATGCACGCCGCGGTGGAAAGATATGGGTCCGTATATTTCCAGACAAACCGGTTACAGTCAGAGCCGCAGAAACACGTATGGGTTCGGGTAAAGGATCGCCTGAATATTGGGTAGCTGTTGTTAAACCAGGTCGAATACTTTATGAAATCGGTGGCGTAACAGAAAATATAGCTAGAAGGGCTATTTCAATAGCAGCGTCCAAAATGCCTATACGAACTCAATTCATTCTTTCGGGATAAAATTTGGAAATGTAAAAGAAAAAGGCAAAAGCAAAAAAAATCGCTTTTGGGGATACAAACGAATCGAAGGTGCAGGTTTGGTTTTTTGGACAAACAATATTTCTTTTTTTCTTCGCCCTTTACTTTGCCTAAAAAAAATAATCAAAAAAATGATATGATTCAACCTCAGACCTATTTGAATGTAGCGGATAACAGCGGGGCTCGCAAATTGATGTGTATTCGAATCATAGGAGCTAGCAATCGTCGATATGCTCATATTGGTGACGTTATTGTTGCTGTGATCAAAGAAGCAGTTCCACAAATGTCGCTAGAAAGATCAGAAGTGGTCAGAGCTGTAATTGTACGTACTTGTAAAGAACTCAAACGCGACGACGGTATGATAATACGATATGATGACAATGCCGCAGTTGTCATTGATCAAGAAGGCAATCCAAAAGGCACTCGAGTTTTTGGTGCGATTGCAGAGGAATTGAGACAGTTCAATTTTACCAAAATAGTTTCATTAGCTCCCGAAGTATTATAAAACGAGACCCTAATCTAGTTCCATGATAATATCATTCCAGAAAGAATATAGTTATGTTTAGGGTAGTTATTTGAAAGAAATCAATTAAGATTCAGTTAGTAGATTGTGTCTCACGCATATACCTTGAAAAATGCATAGTCATAACCAAAGAAAAAACAAGAAAAACATGTTGATTATATAAAAATTGGGAGGGACCAATACTTTAATTCATTATGGCTAAGGATACTATTGCTGACATACTAACCTCGATACGAAATGCTGAGATGAATACAAAAAGAGTGGTTCGAATAGCATTTACGAATCTCAGCGAAAGTCTTGTTAAAATACTTTTACGCGAGGGTTTTATCGAAAACGTGAGAAAACATCGAGAAAACAACAAATCTTTTTTGGTTTTAACCCTACGCTATAGAAGGAATCGGGACGAGCCTTATAGAAATCGAAAAGTTTTAAATTTAAAACGCATCAGTCGACCCGGTCTACGAATCTATTCTAACTATCAACGAATTCCTAGAATTTTAGGCGGGATGGGGATTGTAATTCTTTCTACTTCTCGAGGTCTAATGACAGACCGAGAGGCTCGATTAGAAAGAATAGGTGGAGAATGTTTGTGTTATATATGGTAATACTTCTAATATCCAAATGAAATTCGCAACTTTCTATTTGTGACTAAAGAAAGGGGACGGGTTGTCTAATATCGTATCTCATCTACGACCTCATCTTTAAAAACAACATCAGATATGGTTTTAGATCGTCCAGAATAAAGAAGTTGATCCAGAATAAAAGAGGTTTTCGTTTAACTGAAAAACAAAAATCGATTCTGGAAAGTTTAATTAAAGAATCCGTTCTCAACGACATCTTTGGGGTTCATTTAGATAATAATGATCTAATTCTCGGTTATATTTCGGGAAAGCTACCACTTAGGTTTATTATAATACAACGAGTCTTCAATTAGTCGAATTTTTGACTTTGCGAAAAATAAGAATCAAAAATTTCGGTATTTTTTTCAACTTCAACATTTTCACCATTCATTCAATATGATTCGAAATACAAAATTTCAAGAAACTTATTTTCTTCCAAGACGTAGATTCAGAATTAAGGTGAAAAGTCGGCAAATATGAAAATAAGAGCCTCTGTTCGTAAAATTTGTGAAAAATGTCGATTAATACGCCGTCAGGGCCGAATTCGA